TCGGCCTTTTCCACCCCTAATTTTTGAAGTGTGGGATTGCTAGTAGCAACTAGTGGTAAAGGCAGGCCTCTTGACCCCCCCCCAGCTCTTGTGATACAATCTCTTTCCTCCGGAGCTCAGACTTCTAAATTGGCTCGCGGAAAGGGGAGGGGGGGGGTGCGACGGGACTTGACCATTGGCTCGTCGCGGAACGAGCTAACTAGGCCACAACCATCAAAGTGAGTGACCTATTAACCCAGTTCTCCCCTTTTTTTACCGGTTTTTTTCCGTTGCTATCTCTGCGTCGTCATCGCTGGTAAACTCCAAGTAGTCATCGGGCCCCTCCATTAAATCCATATTTTAGTTCAACTACTGTAGGTTGTCGAATCCTTCTCAGGTAGCCTCGTCAAAACGAAATGAAGAACGAGAGTGAGAGATTGAAACTGCCTCCATTCCAAAATGAATTCTTTTTCGGAAAATGATTAATGATGCGGATAAGCTGATACCGACTCGTCAATCTACTCCGTATTCAACCCGCCTCATATTACTGGCTTACTGACGCGAAAGCGGAAAAATCGTGGTAAACCCATGCATAAATTTGATAAATTTTTCATTTCTCTATCTGCGTTGCTTCTTTGCAATCCGGCAAAAGACGCAGAGACAAAATTTTGGAAATAGATTTGCGGGGAAAAAATATGAGATTTTTGCCGTAAATTGGTTTTTGTACTTGTAGTCAGAAACAGAGTTCTACCCTCAACAGTAATTGAATGGCGAGGAGCCGTGTGAGGTGGGAATCTCACGCACGGTTCTGCATAGCGACGTTGTAGCTGTCGACTATTTCACAACTACACCAAAAAAACCCAACTCTGCCCTGCGTAAAGTCGCTAGAGTTCGATTAACCTCCAAGTTTGAGGTAACGGCTTACATACCAGGCATTGGCCACAATTCGCAGGAACATTCGGTTGTCCTTGTGAGAGGCGGAAGGGTCAAAGACCTACCCGGCGTTAGGTATCATATCGTCAGAGGAGCCTTAGATGCTGTAGGAGTGAAGGGTCGTAGAAAAGGGCGTTCTAGTGCGTTGCAGAACATTGTCACAACTTGTATCATCGCAATGATTCCGTATCAGTTGTTCTGATATGTCAAATGTGTAGCCGACCCAATATTGCCAGGGGACTGGAGCCTGCTACTACAAAGATTGGTTATTATCCATTTATTTGTGTGAAACAACTTGATGTCTAAGGTGTTTTATTCCAGTATGTTAAGTTGAGTTTTACCCGGACTCCCACCTAAAAAGAAAAGCCTTTTCCTTCTGGAACGGATTCGGATTACGGCTACGGATATTCGGCGGAGACTTTGTATACAGCTACCGATTGGATCGATAAACCTACGGACATTACGAGTAAGATAATTGAATTGCAAGATTTTTCTTTTCCATACCTCTTTTTTCCTTCTGTGGAAGAAAAGGAAACGGATGCTCAATGTGCAATGAGTAAATATGATTTGCGTTGTATAAAAATTGGAAATCATTTGGATAGTTTTTATTCAATCATATGGAAAGCTGTATTCGACGAAAGTCGGACGTGCAGTTTGGAGGGAGATCCCCACTAACCGGTGGATCCACTCTACAATATGGAGTGAAGAAGCCAAAATAGTAGCTTAAGATATCGTCGAAAAAAAAATTTGATTGAAGTCTGACATAATTGTAAACTCGTGGTACATCGGAGAAATGTAGTGAACAAAATTAGAAATATCGAATCGGATCCAATTTATCGCAATCGATTAGTAAACATGCTAGTTGATCGTATCATGAGAAACGGCAAAAAATCACTAGCTTATCAGATTTTTTATCAGGCTATGAAGCGGATTAGATAAAAGACAAATAGGAACCCACTGTCTGTTCTGCGACAGGCAGTGCGTGGGGTAACTCCCGATGTAGTCACGGAAACCAAACGTGTGGGTGGATCAACTTATCGAGTTCCCGTTGAAGTAATACCTGCAGAAGGAAAAGCTTTGGCCATCCGGTGGTCATTGATCGCGTGTCGAAAACGCTCAGGTCGAAGTATGGCTTTAAGATCGAGTGATGAATTGATGGATGCCGCCAGAAATTCCGGTAGTGCCGTACGAAAGAAGGAGGAGACTCATAAAGTTGCGGAAGCTAACAAGGCTTTTGCCCACTTCCGTTAGTTTTGTTTAGATTCGTTCCAATCCACAAAGGTTTTGTTGCGGATTGGAACCGAAACGCAAGTATTGGGGAATCAAGAAATACCATGCGGAAATGGATTAGTGAGGGGTTTACGACTACTTCCTTTTCAGTTTGTTAATTATTAACATATTCGTGATAAATTAATTATTAACATCTTTTTGATGCGTTGGGTCTCTTTTGACCCGATTTAACTATGCCGGTCTTTCGAATGTTTCTACCTTGTATCCATCCCACGGGATGGCTTGTCTAGATACTGCAACTTTTTGTCTTAGGGAATTCCTGTTGTTAAATAATTTACAAAAAATTTTGGAGTACGAAGAAAAAGCCTCTGTATCCAAAATTTTAGAGAGTCAATGTGTTTTGGTTTGGTTGACACAGATAGGTTTTAGTGATACACTACAAATTAACAGGCTTACCAACCTGGGGAATCACTAACTCCTTTTCGAAAACCAAAAATTACCATGACCGCAACTTTAGAACGACGCGAAAGCGCAAGCCTATGGGGTCGCTTTTGCGACTGGATCACCAGCACCGAAAACCGTCTTTACATCGGATGGTTCGGTGTCTTGATGATTCCCACCCTACTAACCGCAACCTCTGTATTCATTATTGCTTTTGTCGCAGCTCCTCCTGTAGATATTGACGGTATTCGCGAGCCCGTTTCTGGTTCTTTGCTATACGGTAACAACATTATCTCTGGTGCTATCATCCCTACTTCTGCAGCTATTGGGTTACACTTCTATCCAATCTGGGAAGCAGCTTCTGTCGATGAATGGCTTTACAATGGTGGTCCTTACGAACTGATCGTTCTTCACTTCCTGCTTGGTGTAGCTTGCTACATGGGTCGCGAGTGGGAACTAAGCTTCCGTTTAGGTATGCGTCCTTGGATTGCTGTCGCTTACTCAGCTCCAGTCGCAGCTGCTACCGCCGTCTTCTTGATCTATCCAATTGGTCAAGGAAGTTTCTCTGACGGCATGCCTCTGGGCATTTCTGGTACTTTCAATTTCATGATCGTCTTCCAGGCTGAGCACAACATCCTTATGCATCCCTTCCACATGTTGGGTGTAGCTGGCGTATTCGGCGGCTCTCTATTCAGTGCTATGCATGGTTCTTTGGTAACTTCTAGTTTGATTAGAGAAACTACTGAGAATGAATCTGCTAATGCAGGTTATAAGTTTGGTCAAGAAGAAGAAACTTACAACATCGTAGCTGCTCACGGCTATTTTGGTCGTTTGATCTTCCAATATGCTAGCTTCAACAATTCTCGTTCTCTACACTTCTTTTTAGCTGCCTGGCCCGTAGTAGGTATTTGGTTCACCGCCTTAGGCATCAGCACCATGGCATTCAACTTGAATGGTTTTAACTTCAACCAATCCGTCGTTGACAGCCAAGGTCGTGTTATAAACACCTGGGCTGACATCATAAACCGCGCTAACTTAGGTATGGAAGTCATGCATGAACGTAACGCTCATAACTTCCCCCTAGACTTAGCTTCTGTTGAAGCCCCTTCTATAAACGGATAATATTCGTCTGGTTATGCAGCACAACTGGATACCAAACCCTTCAACTTCGGAAGATAGGGTTTGGTGCCCTCAAGGTTCGTACGGTAGACCGAAGAGAGAGGCCGAGAACGGCCTGTCACAACCTCACGGTCACCAGTTTCCGACCTTGAATTAAGATTGAAAAGTAGTTGAAAGAATATCCCTCCGTCCGGGATTTAATACTTCAAAGAGTTCCTATTTCTACTCACTGAAAGCTTGCAATCCTTCAATCTTTTGGGTGGAAGGGGTTAAGAATACATTTTTCACTTCACGGATTCTATGTTGTTTTGTTCTATATATATATATACATGCAATTCTAAGGGCTGCGTCATTCAAAGAATCTATCTAGTTTAACGGATAGATCTTGTTTACATTAGGAAAACCCCTCACTCAACATTAACAAAGGGGGCGGACGTAGCCAAGTGGATCAAGGCAATGGATTGTGGATCCATCACGCGCGGGTTCAATCCCCGTCGTTCGCCCAATTCAATACCACCGCTCTGCCTGCTCAGAGCGGAGAGAATCTGTTGAGATAGTTGGAGTATATACGGATCTCTTCAACAAGAACATTTGAAGATTCCCAAATTCATTCCAGTTTTGGATGCGGCTATTTGCTGAAATAACCAGACTCGTATGATATATTTCTTACGTCCCATCTTGAAATTTCAAAAATTATAGATATAATAGAAGAAATATGGAAAATAGATAGATAAAGAGTCTCATAACTAATTTGGAAGAAAAAACTATGGTGAAAAAGGTAGTAGAAAGAAGAGTAGGAGTAAAAGGCCCCGACTCTTCATCTGAAGTTTGGGACTTTTTAAAAGTCGATGCATTGAAATACTTCTTCGAATTATTGAAAAACCAACATCTCAAAGAGCTTCTAGTTATTCCAGCTTCCACCGCCGAACCTTTTATCAGATTATTTGACTTGTTATTTATGAGTTCACTGTTTTTACGCAATCTGCGTCATTCAGTTATGAGGGGTAGTAGTATCACCTTGGAGGTGCTGATGTTGCTAACGATACCGATTTCTATGCACCCCTTGAGTGACAAAAATTCGATTGAAAGAGGTTTTGTATTAACAAACATCATTAATGGAGGTGACGGAATAAGAAAGAAACAGGCGGAAAATCCCGGTCATTTATCCTGCAACAAAAGGGGAGTGTCGGCTTCCTACTACTTAGATTCGAACAAAAAGAGTTCAATTTCCGCAGGTTCCCCAAGAATAAGTTCTGATGTAATGACTCCCTGGGTTTCCGGTAGATGGAAGGCAGGCATAACAAAGGATTTCCCCTTATTTCTATTTGGCGAAGATGTATTCAAGGACAAGACTGAAGAGATTCAAGCGGTTCGTGGTGATAAATATCTGCAAAATCCCATTAGGTTTTTCAAATTCTATAACCAATTTTTAGTTTCCAAGAACGGAAGTGACTGCTACCAAAACAATTTTGATTGGTCGCTTCTTCGGAAAATTCGTAACAAACAAGATCTGGATCGGTTACAAGCGATATGGTTGAGAAGCGATTCATTAAGTCCCGTAGTATTGGACCCCTGTGACAAGTTGCTCCTTGAATCCATAGATTCAGCAGATCGCCGAGGAGATGTCTCGGCATTTTGCTTTGAGCAAGAAGGCTTTTTTAACTTGTCTTCGTTTACGTCTTGTGAAAAAACGATGTTTTTTCGTAACTTTTTATCCGGATTAGATTCTGAAAAATATGGCAAAGAATTCCCCGTTATACATGCTTATTCACAAATTAAAAATCAATTAATCAACCGACTAACCTACTTACCCTCGAGAATGGGGTCGAATATCACGTTTACTGAAATATCTGGCAAGAAACTTGAGTTAGCAAGTAGCGGATACTTTGAATTCAATGAGATTTTTCCAAATTCTTTTGAAGCATCTTTAGGAATATGTAAAGAAACAACTAATCAAAGTGAAAACAATAATTTTTCAAAAAAATTGAAAGGAAGGGGGACCCTAGATTCGATATATTCTCTAATTAGATTGTATGGGCAAAGTGAAATCGTATGTCTCTACCCTACATACATATTTCTTCTCTACGACTACTTCTATGCGTTATCCACTGAATATCTCTCCCGAATCAAATATTGGTTGGATGTCTGGACGGGAAGCAGAGAATATACCATCGTAGCAAGAATTGCAACTGAATAAACAGTATTTGAGTGGAAGGGTGATGTGGAGCGTATATGGAACGAATATGTTACCTCCCGAATTGATGAGTGTAGGAATGTTCAATCAAATGTGCACAGATGTCTCGATACGACAGGGGATTTGTCTCTTTTGCCTATTGGAAAATCTTTGGGAAAAGAAATGAGGGATAACTTGGAAGAATTAATTTGCCGTGTGTTAATAATGAGGAACGAGTTACTAAATAATACTGGTGCCTGTCTCGGTAGTACCAATCAACATACCAAGAAATATTTCCACCGATTTCTTGATGTGTTATTTCTATCTAAAATAATTGTTGCTGAGGCTACTCGCCAGAAAGCTATGATAGATACCATTGATTACTGCATCGAGAAATTGGATGATATAGATTTTGATAAATTGAACAAAATGGATACTATTGATCTTGATTTTTTAGAAAGTTTCTTTGATGGTTACATTGACGAACAGATACTTTATCTCAAAACAATTCTTGGAAGAAGAAGAAAAAGAAGTTTCTTAATCGAGCCTAAACTGTTAAGAGGTAAAGAACCGGGAGGTTCCTCGACCGCGCTGAAACCTGCCCCCACTACTCCTCGGTTGCCTCGCATCGAAGCTATCCGAGCAGGATTTTCAAATGATGCTTTTTCCATTACGGGGCGGCAAATTTGGAATCTGTTTCTCCATGATTTAAATCGTGAGGGAGGTTCAATTAAGAAGGATATTGGTGGGGGTATTTCAAAAAACATTTACGGTCAAATGAATAAATTAGACTACTCACCTGTACGGAGCCGCGCTACAAACAACTTCATTTCGAGAATCAAAGGGGGTTTATTCATCGGGCGATGCAACAGTAGTTATCTCAACGTGTTGGAAAACTTCTCCGTGGGCTCCGACGAGAAAGACATCTCATTTGAGATCATCTCATCTATTTATTCCCAACTGTCAGATTCGTTATCATCCAATTTCTCAAAACAAACAGCATGGAAGGCAGTTGATCACTTACTCACACCAATTCAATTCATTTTGTCTAATCTGCATGAATCTGCAACAATAGTAACTCGCTTAGATGGACTTCCCAACTCTATTTCGGATCTGAATGGGTTACTGGCAAGTTTGAACTCATCCCCTTGTGAAGCGATAGACTCGTCCCTATCTTCGTACAGTAACGATGGAGTTTTTTCGGAAGAGGCATCGGTAAACTCCCCGGACCATCAGCGATCTCAACCTCGTTGGAATCTGGTACTAGATCAAGTCAATTCGAATAAGTTTGTTAAAGATAGATTAGACCCAAGAAATGGTTCCACCAGGAATCGAGTCTATCAAAACGGTTTGTCTATTGGGTCTTTCTGGGAACCAAAAGAATTGGATACACCTTATTGGTTGCTAAGATTACCATTATGCAATGGTGTAACATCGAGATTTCTAGCGAGATCGCCTGGAAAGGAGGTTCCCCGCGAAGATGCGGGGTTTGCAGATTCATCTGCTCGGGAAGAAGCTACTTGCCTGTCCTATTTCACCAAAACTAATGAATTAGCAAAAGATTTGAACAAATATAAGATCTCTTGGGTCTTTTGGAGAGACAATATGAATGAAAAATGGAGCTTATTGAGAGATTATATACCTCTGTTTTTTACCCCCACCTGGTGGAGATACTTCTACGACCTGATCCGAGAAACATATCCAGAAATAGTGCTTAAATTAAGTTATGACTCAAATCATGATCTTCCTAAAATTTGTGAGGGAATTGTTAAGGATTTAGTAGGTGGCGCGAAAGGGTATTTATTACGAAACCTGCAAAGGCTAGGATTGAGATTCGAAAACAATTATATTCGTACTCTATCATCCGAGATAGATCTTATCATTCCCGAAAAAATCCCCGATGAAGCGGAGATGTCACATCCAGGAGAATGGTCGGTATCTCAAATTTCCGATAGGCCTATCTTATATTGCTGCATTCCCTCAATATTATTCGTTCTCGCATTTTTGAAACAACCTTTGTCTGCCGTTTCGGGTTTCAATTCCTTTCATTTCTGGAAACGTTTCGATACCATTGAATATTTAACAGACCCAATGCGTGGATCCTATTTGAAAAAGGTAATGTATTCCCCCTCGACAAGCTAAATGTTAACAAGAGATCTAATAATTCATTCCTTGAATAGATTCTTGAGTTATGTAAATAATCTACTTTTTTTCCTTTTCGTGAAAAATGAACTTGATTTTTGGATATTTCGTAGAGAAAGCTCTGATATTATAGATAATAGTAAAGAATTACTGACTCAATATTTAGTATCGACTAAAATTATCTATAGGTATGCATCGAAATCTAAATTTAATTATGACTTATTGAGCAACAATATTTGTTATGAACATTACTCACGAGGAAGATCCAATCTTTTGGCATACTTACTTCAATTCTGGCAAAATGATCTATTGGGTCACAAGATCCGTAAGTTGGATCCTGTGGAGAAGTGGGCTTTTTACGCCTTCGGGAGAAATATTTTATTTTCAGCAACAACAAGACAAAGAGACGGTATACTGAACATGCCATGTTGTGACATACCTATTTCACTCCAATCGGTATTATTACCATCTAAAGGAATTTTGCTAGTAGGACCTATAGAAACTGGACGATCCTCCATTATTAGAGATGTAGCATTCAACTCCTACTTTCCAGTGGTGAAACTACCACTAAACAAGTTCATATACAACCGATCCTTTTTCAGCAATGTACGTGGAAATTTCATCTCGAAAGAGAGCGTACACCGATTAACTATCGTCTTTGAAATAGCGGAGGAATTATCTCCTTGTACACTATGGGTTCAAGATATTCATGAATTGAATATTCATCGTTCGTATAATAAGCTAGAAGCTGATCCCAAATTTTTACTTTGCCAAATATTGAAGAATATTGGTCACAAGCTCGGCAACTCCAACATCCGCAAGAATGTTGTTATTGCCACGACTCACGTACCTGCGAGGATAGATCCAGCTTCAGTAGCTCCGAATCGGTTAAACCAATTAATAAATTTTCGAAAATCTAATGGGCGTCAACGTCAGAAAGAATTGTCAATTCTATTACGTATCAAAGGTTTTCATATCGGGGCTAATCCGCCTTTCCTTGAGAGTACTGTGTCTGGAACTACAGGTTATAGTAAACGAGATTTATTCTTTCTCGCTAATGAAGTGTTATTAATAGGTACTTCCAGAAGGAAAAACTTTGTATGTAGCAATGCAATTGGATTAGCTTTACATAGACAGCATTCGACTGTTAGTGATATGGGCAATGGGGTGAAATCTGATTCTGGATGGGAAATCTCTTCTTACGAGATAGCGGAAGCCACTTTGAAGAATAGTTTGATAGATAGTTATCTTACGGATATTCCATTTCTTGGTCGTGACGCGTTGAAGATGCGATTTTATTATTTGTCTAACTGGTATGTGGAACCTTCAATAACCAAACCAACAATTGACGAATTCACTATGTTTTCGCATCTCCTAGGGCTACTGGCTGAATTAGTAGCTCGCGATTCATTCCAAATGGATATGAGAAAAAAAGAGAATTTCATTGTTCTCGATAAAATCGTAGAAAATGACTTAAACCTAGCTTGTGGTGTCCTAGAAAACCTATCAAATAATTTCTCGCGTTCAGAGATTTGTGAGGGGGAGGGTCGACGCAATAAGAGTTTTTCTATTCCCTTTCCTATCGGAAAACCCAAATATTGCTCAGGTGTAACCTCTAAAAGTCGCTCCTCTAAATTTCTGAGAAGGGGGAAACTTAAGAGTAGTAGTCTAACCGACTTCGAGATGCAACAGTCACCCGAATTAATAAATTCGACGACAGAGGTGTCGCGTGAGATTACTTGGTCCCACAAGGCTTGGCGTCTCCGTTTCCTGCGAGGCGGGACTTTTGAATTGATGGGGGTATTATCCGAACCCAACCTTTTGTATAACTTAATTCTCCTTTACCACAATCAGAATTATATACCCCAACAAGATTTTGAATTCAATAATATTAAGGGGGATAAAAGAAAATGGGGGGAGAGAAGCGGGTATCTTTTCAGTTTTGAAAAATCTGTCACTAATGTAACAGATCATTCTATTAAAAGATTAGAAAACCGATTGGATAATATATTGTTACGTGAGCAATTTCTCGAATTGGGAATCTCCGGCGACTCATCTAATGAGTATGAAACACATTGTGATCGATTTAGTGAAACGACTCGACTCTTCGGGGGGCGCTTCATCTGGGACCCCATGCTTCTGTTCCAGCCAGACCCTAACATTCCTTCTCTGCGCTTCAACTTGTTGCCGACAAAAGAACTAGCGCGGAGGCTTTACACCATTTATGGTATGAGAAGGCAGCGCCTTCAAAAGATGTCAAATAAGAGAATGAAAAATTTCTTTCTCTATCGTGAAGATAATCCGAAATTGAAACCCGATTCATCTATTAATCGGTGGATTAATCTTCCTTCGGATGAGGAGGAACGAGATTTCGAATACGTCAAAGAAACTTTTCTCATGGATATACATCTGCAATATCCACAGACATTTACTCCCATTCGTTTGGATTGCTACATGATAGCGGAGGATTTCCCGGGACGATTTCTTCGGTTTAGGTTTCTGGTTCATAGAAACAGATGGATGAGACGGAACCGTTCCCCATTTCAGGATTTTCTTATCTATAATATGTTGCTTGAAACTTGTGAATATCTATCCAATCCGTTCCGGTTTGGTGAAGCATCGCTGGATCGAACAATGAAAAAATTCCTTTATGAAAATTCAATGTCGTAAAACAACTGTTGTTTCCTCAGTTAGATACTCCCCACTCCGTCTAGATCTCTAGCCAGAGAATTGAAAGCCAAATCAGTAAAAGGAATACCTAGATATCCCTTTTACTGATACAAAAAATATATACCCAACATTTCGAAAACTAAAAAGTTGGAGACCAGTTACTGTGTGATATGTGATAATGGTAGGAGTCTGAAAAATCAAATTGGGAGAAGGAATACAGGTTATTCCGCAGGAATTATGCAAACGAAGTAAATTTTTCGTATCAAAATTGATATGTATTTATTCTAAGATTATGGATTCAGTTGAATCATTGATTCGCTCATTTCAGTCATTTGATACACTTACACTGGATTGAATTGAAGTGAAAACTATTCAAAAACGACGCCTCAATGGCGTCCTTAGAGCGGGTGGGGGCGCGCCAGTTTTTCTGTCTCCATTTGTTGGTATTGAGGCTTTAAATAAGCACGAAGGTATACCAGGTCATAATCCAATTACCGCAAATTCTCGACGTAAATACGAATCTCCCCGGGTAGGATTCGAACCTACGACCAATCGGTTAACAGCCGACCGCTCTACCGCTGAGCTACCGAGGATGGTGGTAGGGGATTCAGTTTCATACACGCTTGAAGACCTCTGGAAGCCACTTCCAAATCTGGGAGTGGGAGGAGTTAAACTTTCTACGCTATTTCATAAACTTCGGGTATCCCCTAAATTCTATTATAGGAGGAGGCGGCGGCGATAGCAATCCCCCTTGAATGGAGGGGCCCCCAAATCATGGGCATGGGAGGGGGGTTCAATCGGCCAAGACAAGGTCGAGATCAACCCTACAATCCAGCCCCCCCCCCACGATTCGTATTGATCAATTACCGATCAGTGGTTTCTCTTCCCCCCTTCCGGGAGGCGTAGTAGAATAGTCCCAGGATCCTTCCACCTCGTGGTGAGGAAATCTTTGAAAAAGAAAAAGAGGGAGGACAGAGAAACACAAAAGAAATATGGAGATAGGGGAGATGGAGAATAGCCGGGAGAAATGGACGCGAATTGGAGCTTCGTGAAACGAAAGTAGCAGTTTACGGAAAAGGCGGGATTGGGAAGTCAACAACTAGTTGCAACATTTCAATAGCTAATTTAATAGTAAGGGCAATATTAATAAACTAAGTCCAAAAATCCACACAAATAAATAAAAGGATACCCTTCCATTTTCCCCATATCGTATACTTTCTCCTCCTACAAAAGTTGACGCACCCATCACATTAACAAAACCATCTACAACACGCCGATCAAAATTTGAAATAAACTTGCTGATAAATATTATGTTACGTACAAACCAAATGTTGTAGTAATAATCGATATAACCTCGATTCAATGACCAGATTCGAACAAAATTTGAAAATGTCCTAAATAAATGACTATTTCTTAGTTTTGAAACAAGAAAGAGTGCTTGTTTATTTCTAATCTGCCCATAAAAGATGAGAGAAATAAAAATCCCAAATAAAGAGATACTTAATGAACCAGTGGAATTAACCAAAATTTCTTTTAAAAAATTAAAATATTTATTATAGAATAAAAGATTGGGTGGGTAAATAAACCACTCATAAGGTGAATCAAAAATTGAATTGTTTTTTCCGGGAAAATCGACTCCGACTAATCCAATAAATAGAACAGGTATTGTCAGTGCCACGAGAGTAACTATCATGCCAAAATTTGATTCCTTAGGTTCTACTAACCTATGGCCAGAATAGGTTTTAATGTCTACTGAATCCAGTAAAGGTGCTAACAGAACAGAATTTTCAACTACAAATTGTGTAGATGCGTTATTTTGAGTAATTTGATTGATTGACAATTTCAACTCAGCTCCGCCCCACAAACAAACGTCCCTCAAATATGGGTGAGAATTGTTAAAATCTTTATAATTTGCCTGATTAGCACGAAAATCTCCTTCAAAAGTTAAAAAATGGATACGAAACATATAAAACGCAGTAAGACCTGCTGTACCAGAAGTTATCAGCCCTAGAATGGGAGAGTATAACCAACTTTCAGCAATAATATCGTCCTTGGACCAAAAACAAGCTAAAGGCGGTATGCCACACAAAGAAAGAGTACCAAGAAGAAAAGTAGTTCCAGTTATTGGCATATATTTTCGCAATCCGCCCATAAGAAACATGTTTTGACTTCTATCCGGTGAATATCCGACTACTTTCTCAATTGCGTGAATTACTGAACCGGCTCCGAGAAATAACAAAGCTTTGGAATAAGCATGTGTTACAAGGTGAAAAAGCGCGGATCGATAAGCACCAATACCTAAAGCTGAAACCATATATCCCAACTGCGACATGGTAGAAAAAGCAAGACCCCTTTTAAGATCTCTCTGAGAAATAGCTAGCGTGGCACCTAACAAGGTTGTTGCTCCACCTGTCCAAGAAATGATATGCATTACTAGGGGAAAAAGCAAAATTAAATCAAAAATACGAGCAATGAAAAAAATACCAGCAGCTACCATAGTGGCAGCATGGATAAGGGCTGATACAGGTGTAGGTCCTTCCATTGCATCCGGTAACCATACATGAAGTGGGAACTGAGCAGATTTAGCAACTGGACCTAAAAATAATAAAAGAATTGCTATATTTGCAAAGGTTGTATTTATAAATCCTACTTTACCTAAATCAACAAATCAATCACACAAATCAGAAATCTCAAAACTACCGGTTATCCAGTATAGACCTAAAATACCTAAAAGCAATCCACAATCTCCTATACGGTTCGTCACAAATGCTTTTTGACAAGCATTTGCAGCACTGGCTCTCGTGAACCAGAAACCTACCAATAGATACGAACACATTCCAACTAATTCCCAAAAGATATAAAGTTGTATAAGGTTGGGACTGAAAACTGGCCCTGGCATTGACGCGGTAAACAGACTTAGATAGGCGTAAAACCTGACATACCCTTAGTCATAAAACATATAACTATCGCTGTAAACCATCACTGAGATACCTACAGTAGTAATCAGTAGTGACATAATAAGGGTAAGCGGATCAACCAAAAACCCTATTTCCAAACAGAAATCACTTTTTGGAATCCAGACCCACAAATACCGATGAGTCGAATGACTGACAAATTGTTCCGAAAAAAGGACAATAGAGATAACCAAAGCAATTGTTAGTGAAAATATATTAAAAAATGCACATATTTTACGAAAACCTTTTGTAGCTGGTGGAAAAAAAAACGCTATTAATCCGGTAACACTCGAAGCTACTAATGGACACAAGGGGATAAGCCAAGCGTATTCGTTTGAAAGTTTCACAGACTATATAATCCAAATTCAATTTGGTTTTTTTTTTTCTTTTCTATTTTTTGAAAGAAAGAAAATGCTAGAATAGTTCCAAATGGAATGTATGCAGACAAAATAATTAAATTTGGATTATATACTATACAAAGTTAAATAAAGCAATCTAATATTTTAATCTAACGAAAAGACAATAAACAAAATACTTGACAATAGTCAGATACGACCGAGATACTTAATCAAGTATGAAATTTTTTGGCAACGAATTAATTCGTTTTAGATTAAACTTTTATTTTTTTTTGTTTCAATATTGAAATGAGTAAACTCAGAAGAGGAATCAAAATGGCAAAATACGCAATTATCGACATTGGTGGAAACCAATTACGAGTGGAACCTGGAAGATTTTATGATGTTCGTCATAATCTAAAAACGTATAAGTCCGATGCAAAATTCTCCATAAATCGAGTTTTGCTTATTCGTAATGAATCTGACATAGATATAGGCAATCCGTGGTTAGCTGATGCAGTCGTAACAGGACGAATCTTACACAACTGCTTCGAAAAAAAATTGGTGATACAAAAGAACCATTCTAAGAAAAAAACATGACGGATTCGCGGATACAGGGAAAATCTAATTAGACTTGTAATTGAATCCATCCGTATCCTTAGGAAGGATACGATCAGTTGCTAATCTTTTTTTCATTTGATTAAACCGCTAGTTAATTGGTGAAGCAAATTCAAGTCTTATCTACCCAACTATTAGTTCGTTCTTTATTATTATATCTATTCTATCAATACGTATCAATATAGAGCAGTTAATTAGACATTAAACTTAAAGAATACGTAATATAATATGGCTGTTCCGAAGAAACGTACTTCCGGATCGAAGAAAAAAATTCGCAATTATGCCTGGAAATCGAAATCCTTAAAGAAGGCTTCAAAGGCATTTTCTTTAGCTCAATCTGTTTTAAGCGGTCGGTCAACAAGTTTTTACTACGTAACAGAAATAAAATCTCTGCAAAGAAATTAGCACTATTTATGCAAATTTCATGTAATCGTTTAACGAGTCATGGATTTAGAACTCTTTTTTATTCTAATTCCTTGTTTTCTCTGCAATTTCTATTCTTGAAATTTTTATGCATAAATACCAATTTAGTCAAATCGAATAGGATTTCTTTTTTAACAGAATGTGTAGTAAAAACATTTATTGTGTCCCAATTTCTGCACAGCTTAAAAACTTGCCTTTTATTTTTCGGAATAACAGGATTTGAACCTGTGACCTCCATCACCCCAAGATGGCACGCTACCAAACTGCGCTATATTCCGTCTATATTTATCTATCTATATATATATATATATATATAAATAGATAGATAAATAGATAGATAGATCTGATAGCTCAAGATGTATATTGAATAACTAATTATAAATTTCAATTTTATTTATTAACTAATTCTTTTCAATCAGCTATTATGCCTATTTTACTAGTTTTGTCTCTAGAGGCCTGTAGTAGTTGACTCAGTAGTCCGAGCTGATGTAAAATGCATTTACATCTGCTCAATTTACATAAGCCGCTATGGTGAAATAGGTAGACACGCTGCTCTTAGGAAGCAGTGCCAGAGCATCTCGGTTCGAATCCGAGTAGCGGCAAAATTTTTAACAAGAGGTTCAAGGGCAGTAGTAAAAAAATGGATGGGTTAGTAATAATCGATCTAAAATTGATCAAATCAAAATATTAATTTGAAAGAAAAGTTACTGGTTCCCCCTAATTACGATATATACCCACATAGATTACATATTTGCTCACACGTCATTTGTAATGCTTCTTATTGTTACTTTGCCGAATCCGATCAATTCATTTCAAAAAGTTGATAGACTTAATCACTTTAGCAAAAATGGCATAACAATTGCTTTTTTCCGTAGTACGGGATCTTTGGCTATTCGCTATTTTCAAACCAAACATTTACCGCTAGGTAATTTGTATGAATCGTTAATGTTTCTTTCATGGAGCTTTTCTTTGGTATTTTTAATTTCAAATATCGGAAATCAAAATAACTTATCGGGTGCGGTTCTAGCACCCAGTGCTACGCTAACTCACGCTTTTGCAACTTCAAGTCTTCCGCAAAATATGCAAAAATCTAACGTGTTAGTGCCTGCTTTACAGTCTCATTGGTTGATGACGCATGTAAGTACAACGACAATTAGTTATGCAATCTTATTATGTGGGTCTTCGCTAGCAATAGTTTTACTTAGTCTTTTTTACGGTAAAGTTAGTACCTATTATACTGTAAATTTGGAATCCAACTCCAAATATATGAAACAAAAATGCTCATCGAATTATTGCAATAACATCCAAAAACAAACTAACTTGAAAAGTTTTCTCTACTTACTCTTTTCCAATTCACGAAAATGCCAATTGGTGAACTATTTGGATAAATGGGCTTATCAAGCAATAAGCTTGGGATTTTCTTTCCTGACTATTGGTATACTCTCTGGAGCAGTATGGGCTAACGAAGCTTGGGGATCTTACTGGAATTGGGACCCAAAAGAGACTTGGGCATTAGTAACCTGGTTGGTTTATGCTATTTATCTGCATACGCGAATAGAAGGAAAGTGGATGGGGGAGGGACCAGCCATGGCAGCATCTATGGGATTTTTTTTGGTTTGGATCTGTTTCTTAGGAGTAAATCTATTAGGAGTTGGATTGCATAGTTACGGATGGTTGGTATGAAAACAAAAAGAAAAAAAGTTGTTAAGTTAAAAACGAAATAGTACTAAAAAGCAACAATTCATTGATTTATTTTTCATTAAATCATTATATTTCCCAAAAACAAAATGCATTTAAACAATTGAATGGAGAAGCAAAAGCAAACATCTAACAAATGAAGTATTCTACTAAATTAAATGTTTGTGTATGCTTCCCCATTATTTGCCAATAAAAGTAATTGGAGAATTCCAATTATTATGAATATAAATCTGAGTCAGCTGATTTGGCTGAAACTAGAAAAAAAAACTTACTTTTTCTTACGAAGAGTTTGGAAGATAAAAAATTTTCTTTGTATCTAAATTTAAACTTAGACAGGGTCCTTTTTTTCTATTTTATTAGATTGGAATAGAGAAGGGAAATTGAAAATGCCTTATCATTACAGATAGACAAGATTAAATTTGGATATGAACCGATACCTAGTATTGGCAATAGTAAACAAATTAGGATAAATAATTCTCTTGCACCAAGATCCACTAAATCAGAATTTGATTTATCAAAAAGCTTATAACCATAAAAAATTCGGCGTAACATCGATAATAAATAAATGGAGGTTAATATTGTACCAATTGCTCCTAACGCGATAATTCCTGTTTTTAATGAAAATGAATATTGTCTTGCATTAATAACTCCTATAAAAACCAAAAATTCTGATACAAAACCACTCATTCCTGGCAATGCGAGAGAAGCCATTGAAAAAGTGCTAAACAAAACAAATAGTTTAGGCATTGAAATCGCGATTCCTCCCAACTTATCCAAAAAATAAGTTCGGGTTCTATCGTAGCAACTGCCTGCAAGAAAAAATAGAGCAGCCCCAATTAGACCATGAGAAATCATCTGCAACATGGCTCCGTTAATACCTGCTTCTGTTAAAGAACCAATCCCGATGCTTACAAAACCCATGTGTGAAATCGATGAATAAGCTATTCGTCTTTTAAGATTACGTTGACTGATTGAAATAAGAGAGGCATATATAATTTGAATTCCTCCGATTAACATCAGCCCCGAACCTAATAATAAATGGGCATGAGTGAGTAATTCTAAATTAAATCGAATTAGTCCATATCCGCCCATTTTTAACAATATTCCAGCTAATAGCATGCATGTGCTATAATGAGCTTCTCCGTGAGTATCTGGCAACCATGTATGGAAGGGAATCATTGGTAATTTTACAGCGTAAGCAACCAGGAATCCCAAATAAATAAGTACTTCCAATGAGAGTGGGTAAGATTTACCCATCAAATCTTGAATATCAAAAGAAGGAATTTCGTTACCAGAAAAACTCATAGTTAAAGCTGCTACCAAAAGAAAAATGGAACCACCAGCTGTGTATAAAACAAATTTTGTAGCTGAGTATAAACGTTTTTTTCCGCCCCATAAGCAAAGAAGCAAATAGACTGGAATTAATTCTAACTCCCACATAAAAAAGAAAAGCAAAATATCACGAGAGACAAATAATCCAATTTGACCACCATAAAGGATTAGCATTAAAAGATGAAATAGCCTTGTATTACGAGTAATAGGCCAAGCCGCTAGGGTTGCCAGAGTAGTAACGAACCCCGTAAGTAAAACGAGACCCATGGAAAGCCCGTCAACACCTAATGACCAATGAAAATGGATAGAGCGTATCCATATGCTTGTCTCTAGTAACTGAATTGACTGAGAATTCAGTTGAAATTGTCGGTAAAAAATATAAGTAATTGATAAGAATTCCAGTATACAAATACTTAAAGTATACCATCTAATAAGTTTGTTTCCATTACGGGGCAAAAACGGAATCATCAAACTAGACATTATTGGAAAAGAAACGATTGCCGTTAGCCACGGTACATTACTAATCATGAGTTGAGAAAGATAAATAATTTTTGATAAAAAGAAATAAGCTTTGCGAGCTAGACGAAATGACCCATACCTTTACTTAGAAAGTCTAAAGTTTTAGATATGGGTCAAAATCCTTCGGCAGTTAACCTTCTTTCCCCGTTCTTTTCACTGACTAGTAAGCCAGACCCATACTACGGGTAGTTTCAGCACCTAGATATACACGCACACTTAGAAAATCTGTCGGACAAGCGGATTCGCATCTTTTGCAGCCCACACAATCTTCCGTCCTAGGAGCGGAAGCTATTTGATTTGCCTTGCATCCATCCCAGGGTATCATTTCTAGCACATCTGTAGGACATGCTCTTACACACTGAGTGCAACCAATACATGTATCATAAATTTTTACTGAATGTGCCATTGAGTTTATCTACTCCTATTTAATTGAATGGACTAGTATATTTTTAATAATAAGTTGAGATAAATTTCTTATTTTTCAGGTTTCGACTAACTAAAATTCACAGGTTTTTATCATCATTTTCAAAATTTATACAAGTTTAATTGTGTGATACTTGTCTTCTTCATCTTTTGTTTTTTCACCTTGTGAAATATTAATAGGTTGAACACTAACTAGACCAATTAATTCAAGTTAGTAAGTGCATTTAAAAAACTTTTACTAATTTGTCTAGTTGTTTTATTAATCACCATTTTAGCAAATTCAATTGATCGATACGAGTAGAACTTCTATTCCGGTGAATTGAAATAGCGATGGCTAGTCCAGTCACAGCTTCGGCAGCCGCAACGGTTATTATAAATAATGAAAAGATCTCTCCTCCTTTCTGATTATTAAAACAATTTGAAAATGTAACAAAATTTGTAGTAATAGCATTAAAAATTAACTCAAGGCTCATTAGTGCCCTAACCATATTTTTACTTGTAATTAATCCGAAAAGGCCCACACATAAAACGTATGCACTTAAAATTAGTCCTTCTCTAAACATGGTCTATTAAATTTCTCCTAAAAAATTAATTAATTTTTCTTTTATCTAAAATATACATTATTTAATAAATTGGAGATAAGTTAGAAAAACGAGGATTTATCACGGGGTGATGAAACATAAAACTTTTTATCGGGCATAAATTTCTCAGTGCGAGCTAGATTAATCGCTCCCATTAAAGCAATTAAAAGAAGTAGTGAGACAAGTTCAAAGGGTACTAGAAAGCCGTTCAATAATTCGTATCCAAGTTCTTGGACAGTAGTACTAAAAGTACGTGATGTAACAATTTCTGATTTATTAATCAGATTCGGATCAAACCACTCTGTATTATGAATTACACACGCCAATGCTACGAAAAGAATTGTACACACCCCTAAAGCAGCAAAAAAACCAACGCCACGGGTTGGGATAGCAGCATCAGAGGTTGCCGGCTCGTCAGTAACCATTACTGCAAATACGATTAAAACATTTATAGCTCCTACATAAACTAGCAATTGCGCAGCAGCCACGAAATCCGCATTTGATACGAGGTATAATAAAGATATACAAGTAAAAACTGAACCTAACGAAAACGCAGAATTAGCTGTATTAACAAATGATACTGCACCTAAACTTCCTAATAAAATACCCGATTCTACTAAAGCTAAAACAGATCTATGAATTAGTTCCGATAAATTCGTTGGACACAATTACTTACATATTTCATTGGAGTTTTATTTTGACTTGGCATTCCCTCTCTTCCCCTACGATTTTTATCAAATTAATTTCTTAATTGAAGAAAGACTTACTTGACAAGTTGTAAATCGCTTGTTTATTCACTTATTGATGTTTGCCTCAAAAGGCTTGTCGAAGTCAAAAAAGATTGAATCGATATTTCTTGAGATACAGAAAGAGGTATACGCCCCAAAGCCGTTTGATCATAATTAAGTTCGTGACGATCATAGCTAGAAAGTTCATATTCTTCAGTCATTGACAAACAATTTGTTGGACAATATTCAATACAGTTCCCGCAGAATATACAAACTCCAAAATCAATGCTGTAGCTCTTCAACTTTTTCTTTTTAACCTCTTTTATGAAAACCCAATCGACAACTGGGAGATTGATTGGGCATACCCGAACACGGACTTCGCAGGCAATACATTTGTCAAACTCAAAATGAATACGTCCGCGAAATCGTTCAGAAGGTAGATTCTTTTCATAAGGATATTGAACAGTTATGGGCAAACGATTTAAATGATCTAAGGTAACTGCGAATCCTTGACCGATATATTTTGCAGCTTCTACAACTTGTTGACCATAACTTTGAAACTTAATTATTGCCGGAAACATAAGATAAATAAACCCAAGATTATTACTATTATTGTATAATGACAAACATTTTCACCCGATAAGAGAAGAGCAGATGGGTGCAATTGTTTCAGTCCGCTTGTTCTTTCCTACCTTGTATTAAATTAAATAGATTCAACTTGAACTGAAGCTAATGGTAAGATGTTAATTAATTACTAAAATTTGAAACGAAGCTGTCAACAGCAAATTTCCCAGAGCAATGGGTGGGAGAAATTTCCATCCGAGATCTAGTAATTGATCCATCCTTACTCTAGGTAAAGTCCGTCTTGTCAAAATGGAGATAAAAATAAATAGATAGGATTTTGATAGTGTGGTAGTAACCTCTAAAATAGGTCTCAATATGCTGAAAGATCCATCCAAGCTATTTGATGTTGAAACATTTTGTCCAAAATAGTCAAAAAAAGGAATTGATGAATTCCATCCACCTAAATATAAGACCGTTACGAATAGGGAAGAAACCAATAAATTTAAATAGGAACCAACATAAAATAAACCAAATTTAATTCCCGAATATTCGGTTTGGTAACCAGCTACTAATTCTTCTTCTGCCTCCGGCAAGTCAAAAGGCAATCTCTCACATTCTGCCAATGAAGAGATGAAAAAGGCTATGAATCCTATCGGCTGACGCCACAAATTCCATCCCAAAAAACCATATCTGGACTGCGCCTCTACTATATCAACTGTACTCAAGCTGCCGGATAAAAATAGTCGGCGGGTTTCTTTGTCCACCTCTAATTCAAAACCGTACATGAACTTAGAGTTTCATACGGCTCCTCATTGAAATATGAAAGTAGGATATAAGTTGTAACCACAAGTCTTCACGTATAATCAATGAGATTCCGTCTGCCTTTTCGTCAGTTTGCTTCCGAATCTATCTCAGCCTTATCTAGAGATTTAGAGATTCTCAATTTTATTTGAATTGAAATATTTGAGGAAACGCCTCGTATTTAGAAAATATTCCCGTTTATATTAGAAATATAATGTAATCTCTCTGCTCTTTTTTGCTTGCATAGAAAATGCATCTAAAAAACATAGAAATTCACTTTATCGCACAATCATCATGAGGGTTACTTCGTTCCAAATGGTTATCGCTGAAATGAGTAGGACTATACTCGAAACCGAAATACTTTAGGTGTACTAAACTCAGTCACCCTTACCGCGGCTGAGTTTATTCCTAGAAAGACAATGAAGCGGGAAAACAAAGGGTCTGGAGAAAAAAAGAATAACTATATGTTTGTAACTAGATAGTTATTTGCTTGTATCTACCTAATTTGTTTCTTCCAGATATTCATCCCCGTGTTCCACTACACACACATATCCTTTTTACGGCTCTCTTGTGTATATTTGTGTTTCTCACTGTTCACTTCTTTTACTGAGCATAAACCAATTACTACTTACTTCCGCTTCAAGCCTGGGCAATGAATCACAGACTTGGGATTAAGGAGCGCGCGTCGCTTGGATGCTCGTACATGGGGGATTTGATTTCGTAACTGCAGAAACGCCGTTTGAATGCACCCGGATAACTACTTGGTCTAGAATTTAACGGAATTTAAAAAGTGAAGGCTTTTACCCCTTTTTTTTTGCATCCTTATCTAACGAATCGCACGCAAGGATATCGCTAATACACACGAAGCTAGAGGTATTTCATAACTAATAGCTTGAGCCGCAGCCCTGAGACCACCCAAAAAGGAATACTTGTTATTTGACCCGTACCCTGCCATAAGAATACCCAAAGGTACGATACTTGAGATGGCAATCCAGAAAAAAACCCCTATTTTCAAATCGGATAAAATTATATGTTGTCCAAAAGGTATTACCAATAAGGTAAGAAAGACGGGGATGACTACAATAGCTGGTCCAATGGTAAATAACCGGGCGTTACCGCTGGCCGGAATGACGTCTTCTTTTAATAGTAGTTTGACGCCATCTGCGAGGGATTGAATAATGCCTAATGGACCCGCATATTCTGGCCCGATACGTTGCTGTACCCCAGCGGATACCTTTCATTCGAGCCATGCAGTAACTGAGACTCCTATCGTGACTCCCAGAACTAAAGTGAGGGTGTAAACCAAAATCCAAATTGGCTCAGGAAAAGTAGTTGCAATTTTCAATTTATTGAAAAAGTAAGCAAGCCCCTCTTCAAAAAATTCAATACTATTTGTCATTTTAACGATCAACCTCTCCCATAATAATGTCTATACTGCCTAGTATTGCCATAATATCTGCGAGTTTCATCCCTTTAATCAATTGAGGAAGGATCTGCAAGTTTGTAAACCCGGGTGGACGAATTTTTAATCTCCAAGGAAATACGCTGTCATCTCCAATTAAAAAGATTCCCAATTCCCCCTTAGGAGCTTCTACTCTTACGTAATGTTCCTGTCTAGGCAATTTAAGGTTTGGAGAAGATTTCTTGCCAATAAACTGGTAATTAAAATTGCTCCAGTCTATCTTCCCCTTTTGGTTCGCGAGACGCCTACCTTCAAGATTTTCATATGGACCTCCCGGGATAATTTTTATAGCTTGTTGAACAATATTTATTGATTCCTTCATCTCGTTGATTCTTACTAAATAACGAGCTAAGCAATCTCCTTCTTCTTGCCAGTGAATTTGCCAATCTAGTTTATCATAACATTCATAATGATCAATCTTGCGGAGATCCCACTGCACTCCCGAAGCCCTCAATGATGGTCCAGATAATCCCCAATTGATAGCTTCCTGTCTGCTTATAAAACCTACCCCCATTACCCGTCTTAAAAAGATTGGATTTCGCGTAATTAATCGCTCATACTCATTTATTTTTGGTAAACAATATCGGCAGAAATCTAAGCACTTATCTACCCATCCATAAGGCAAATCTGTGGACACTCCCCCAATACGAAAATAATTATGCATCATTCGCATACCTGTAGCAGCTTCAAACAAGTCGTAAATCAATTCTCTTTCTCGTAATATGTAGAAAAATGGGGTCTGAGCACCAATATCTGCTAGGAATGGACCGAGCCATAACAAATGAGAAGCTATCCGACTTAATTCAAGCATGATTATGCGTATGTAACTAGCTCTCTCGGGTATCTGAATATTTGTCAATTTCTCCGATGCATTGACCGTCACCGCTTCAGTAAACATGGTAGCTAAATAATCCCATCTCGTTACATAAGGAAGATATTGTATAATTGTTCGGCTTTCAGCTATTTTTTCCATTCCTCGATGTAGATACCCTAGTATCAGTTCACAATCAACAACATTTTCACCCTCTAGAACAACAACGAGACGGAGAACACCGTGCATTGATGGATGATGGGGGCCCATGCTTACCACAATTGGATCGAGATCTCTAACCGGAATCCTCGTAAGTTGCTTCCTTTCTAATAAAAAAAAATGAAAAATATATAAAATCCAATAAATGTTATAGAACCCGGTTTACTTCTCTTAGGTTGAAAAAAAAAAAGATAGTTGATTCACCCAAGACAAGATGGGGAGTTAAGACCCGCCTACCCCCCTCCTGGGAAAATTAAAAAAAAAAAGACTTGAGTTAGCGTCTTTTCAAACCTCGAATACCTAACTTTTTCAGAACTCTTAAATATATATCTGTATCGTTGCCAAACAAATAAGCTAGAAGACGTTTGCGTTTACCAAGCAATTTCCACAAACCTATTTGAGAGGAGTAATCCTTCGGATGTAATTCGAGATGAGAGGTAAGCTTCGATATTCGATAACTTGAATAATAAATCTGAGAAGCAGCAAACCCTGTATTTTTGTTACCACCTGAAACCCTTGATTCAATAGAAATCTGTTTGTTCATGTCGATATTAATAGTAATGGTGATTTTATAGCTCGTCTCGGATCAATTATAGAGGTTTAATCTGTAGTTGTACCAAAAAATTATTTTACAAAAAGATTTAATTGTTTTTGTAAAGGGTGTGGTGCAAAAACTCCACACCCCAAAACCAAAATTTTGATCTTTGCCTTTAACCGGTAGATACAATTCAACTAGCGTTGTGAGTGAATTCTAGTTAGGTCAACGTTGACTGTTTGGATGTATTCAATTTTGGCTTAATCACTTTTAATTTAACAACTAGATCCGTCTTTCTTTTTTCCTTTTATTTCTTTTTTAAGTTGGAATAATTGGGTACATGCGAAATTTAAGCGCCGTAAATCTACTTTCGGTTAGCGCGCCAAGACAAAATCTACCAGTGCAAGCCAATTCCTCCAAGCGGTGGCTGGGCCACAGAAAACGTTTGATCTTTTGAGTTTCACTTAGTTTTAAAAGATGGATTGGATATTGCCTATTGCTTTTTTGATCCTTTTCAGTTTCTGAAATTAATTGGTCATAGTATCTCCATGAATGTGAATTTCTTGAAATTAAAAAACAACGAAGAAATCGAAATTCCCTGCGTCGTCGCAAAAGTAAGAGATCATCGATGTTATAAATATAAGATTGTTTACAATTCTGTTCATCCACTAGGTGAAACATCTTCGAGATATAACTATCATTATATATTTTTTTATACAGTCGCTTCTTAGCTCTATTCTTTGATCTGGACCTAAGCTTTAGCCCGGGATTAATTATTTTGTACAATAAGTTTTGGTCGTCAAATACTATTGGCAAACGATAAGCCGAAATCATGGATAGAGTCTGAAGGATACTAAGCCTAGTTTTCGCATTTAACCGAAAGTTTAATAGATCCAAATCTACTTCAGTATTAACACATAATGTAACTAAATCTTGATCATTTTCGAGCATTCTTGTAAGAGCTATCAAGTTTTTAAAATTATCTAATTCTGTGTCAAATCTCCATTTCCACCGATAAATGAAGTCCGCATCTTCTCTTTCCTCTAACAATATCTGGTATAAGTCATTTATTACTTTTTGAAATCTACTATTTATGTCTAATAATAAACTGTAGTCGTCACTATCTTTGAATAGGGGATTTTGTAACCTCTTGGGTTTATTTTTATCCCAAAGGAATCTTTTTGTTTTTGTAACGTTCGGATCTAGCCATAGCATCAAATCAAGCTTCAACTTATCTATAAATTTTTCATTAAGAGTTTGGGATCGAACAAATTTATCGATTTTGTCCTTCCCCACACGTTCACTAATTTTTTGGATACGATTTTTACAGCGAAACCTTTGCGCAAAAATATTTTGCTGCACAGAAAAGGTCTGTATATCTCCATGTCGCGCAAAATCAATTAAGTTATGTAATAAATTTCTATGTTTCTGAATTCTATTGAAATTTCTCAGTCGATTTATTAAAAAATATCTATTTGCGTAGATCGAATAATTGTGTACTTTCCTTTGGGAGACATTATACTTTAGTTCATTCGCAAGATATTTTTTAATTTCAAACTTTTTTAAACCAGATTTCCAGTGTTGAGGTGCTATTTCATGCCAAGCTGGTGATGGTAAATTATATTTATAAAAGCAATCTAACCAGTTATTCCAAGTTTTTTCATCGAAGTTACGCAACTTTTTTGAAAATCCCAATTTTTTCAGATATTTTGCGATGTGTTCACTAAAAAATTTGTTGTTAGTCTTTTTGTCAAAAGTGCTTACCGAATTTTTTAAACAATAATCTTTTTTTACAGGACTTGGATTTTTCGCTGTAGTAAAAAGAAAAGTTTTCTCTGTAGAAAGAGGGTTTGAAATGACGTTGCCATAGCTATCACGTATAGCTTTTTTCCCAATATTTTTGTTTATTTTTTCATCAAAGGTCAACAAACTCAGATCTAAGTTCTTTTCCACGCCAACATTCCATAAATCAACATAAAGACAGGCTTGAGATGACAGTCCGAACCGCGAAAAAATATTTTTTGGTGATGAATCCTTTTTGGATTCGATTCTTTTTAATAGTTTTACCAGTTCTTTATGCAACACTAGAGATTCGTTAACAGATTGACTTAAAATTCTATCAAATGTAAAAAACGATTTGATTAGCATCCAAAAACATTCTTCAACAGATTCTACAAAAAATGCTCGTAAATTTACTGCCCTTTCTTCATAATCTATAGGTTGCTTATTTTTGAACCTTGTAAAATTGGAAGAATTTTTATTAACCAAAACAAGGTCGGTTGGTAGCGGATCCACCAAAATCTCTTCTGAGTTTAGTCTATCTTCTTCCATTCTTTTATCTAAAAGCTTCACGGAATTTACTGTTGCACTACCCAGGACAATTTTGTCTTTCACGCGATCTTCAGCAACAATTAGCTTACTAAGACTAGTAGCCGGATGTATCTCTCCACCAACAGCAATAGATTTATCGATTTGTTTGAGAATAGTTGAATTGGGTTTTCCAGTTTCAGTTATGGAATCAAAAGTTTTCATCCAATAATTTTCATTTGAATTAAAATTATTTGGTATTTCTCCTTTAGAGTTATAATTCAACAAAAAGTTAAACCCTTTTATTTTCAATAGCATTGATCTTAAATTAAAAACCTTTTCAAAATTAAGACCGATACTTTGGTAGGCATGCTTTATTTGGCGAGGCAGGGATCTCTTACAGGTCGAAATCAGCTTTTTTTGCACAGGTTTCCAAAAATAACTTTCTTTTTGAATAGTTCCAAAAGGAATATCTGTTTGATACCCTAAAACAGTTAAATAAGTAAATTTTGGTTTGTTACGCTTTAATTTATTTTTGATTTTTTTATTTTTATTCAATCCAGTTTCTATATATTCTTTTTGAAGAATTAGTTGTTTTCTACTTTTACCCCTTTGCCAGAGCTTTAAACGAACCGGATATACGATTTTTATTTGAATACCTTCTTTTGACCAGCGCGGGGGTAAGTCATATTGTGAAAATTCTTCACCATCAAACGTACAATTTATGTGAATTTCTTTTTTCCACTTCATCCAATCTTTCTTCCATTCAGATTCTTGACGGAATAGAATACGGACAAAGCTTTTGAAAACTATAAGTGCTGGTAGTTTTATAAACTTACGAAATTTTGATTGAAAAACCAGCATATAGCCTCTTCCACTATGAATAGGTCCTATGTCAGTTCTAGCGGCTATAGCTGAACGAGCTAGTATTGATTCTTGGCTTAAATTTTCTTTTGGTAGTGCAGATATATCTAATATGTGTTCTTCAAATCCGTAATTTACATCCTTTTCCACCTCACTAAGCCATGCTCTGGGACCCACAGTTTTCAACTGATCCACTGGTAATTTGAATAATATTGGTACTTCCACTGATCTAATAAAGAAAGGTGAACGTATCTTTTCTTGAAGTGCTTTCCAGAGCAGGGTCTTTCGTCTCCTTGATCGCATGGATCCCTTTAATAATTTTCGGCGAAAGTCAGAGACTTTTGCATATCGCCTTACCCATTTTGCCCATCTAGGTTTTCCCTTTGGTAAAATAATACCCACATTACGTAACTTCCTATAACGAAAATCGCTGTCTCCTCCTGGACCATCCCAATCATTATCAAAGTAGATTGCTATATTACGGGCCAAATCCATAGTCAGATCTTCAATTTTGTGTAGTTTGCGTATTCTTTTCCCTGCAGTTATTACTTTTTCTTTATCATAGTTATAAACTAGAGTTGGTTTAAATAAAGAGATTTGATTTGATTGGGAACAGATTTTATCCTCATTTAGATAGGTGAGAAAAAGTACTCGATCTTCATGCTCTAAATTAATAATTTCTTCCCATGTAATGTTGTCCTGGGACAAAGATTTTATCTTTTTAAATATTTTTTGCACATCATAATCAACTCTATTTTGGAATATGAATTGAAATATACGTAGACTTCTTCTTGACAGAGTTTCCCATGGCAAATAATATTCAAAATCTTGGTTTTTCCATTTGCGCTTCTTCGCGGAAAGCCAATCTTTAAGAGCATTTTTTCTAGTGATGCCTATTTTACCTCTACTTCTTTTTGCCGCCTGTAATTGGTCCCATTCCCAATGTGTTAAACTAAATTCTTCCACCGTCAAAAATGTCTGTGAAATTGGAATTCGTATACGTAAGTTATTGGCAAAAGGATCGTAGTTGAAGGGTATTTTGTTTTTTTTCCCGCTGGTTAATCTGGTTCTTTTCCGTATTGCTTTTGAAAAGCAGGAACCAGTATCTAATATTTTGACTCGACCTGTCAATTCTTTTTGAAATAATTTGGCTCGTATCAACTTTTCCGAAACCCAATTCCGAGATAAAAAGTCGGTCCTAATAGATCTAGGAGATTTGGCCATATACTTATCTATGTATTTTTCAGAAATTGACAGACTGGGCAATGCTGCAAAAGATAATCTTTCTTTTCCATCAGTTAAACCTTTTGTAAAAAAGTATGTAGATGTTCTTCCTTTGTAGAAACTACTAGTTCCCTCAGTTCGACAATTTTTAACAAACCGATTCCCTCGATTTTCTCTTGAGGGGTCGAAAAAAGAAAAAGGCCATGGCTTAAAAAACCACCACGAAAGATCTGGATATTCAGCAATTTCCCAAAAAGCTATTTCTTTATCCTGGGACTCATTCAGAAATTTTTTGGTCCAAAGAGATACGGGGGCTCTGCCTAGATACGCCACGGCTTCTGTTATAGAAACAATACTAAAAGTTGTGTAAATGGAACGTTTTGCTAAAATATAAAGCATTGGAGAATCTCTTTTCACACGGATCAAAAGTAGTTTAGAAAAATAGTTGAATGTGGCCTGACCAATTAACCAACCCCAAAGCGCAGCGAACACAAATATTTTATTGGTACTATATCTAAAAAAAACAAGATAAGTTAGTCTATTTAAGACAGGATTTGGTAATAAAATTGGATTAAAAATCTGAAACATAAAACTGATCAAAAATAATCTTATTAATCGTGAGTCTGTTATTGATGTGACAGGACGTAAAGTATCATAATTTGGAAAATCTTTGATTACCAAGCAGAAAAAAAGCGTATATGGAACAACCACGATAGTTAGTACATGTGGCTTTAACAAGAAAAAGTAGATCGGTGAATAATAGATTGCTAAAATAGTAATTAGTTGTGCCAGCATCGACCCACTTAAAGAAATTATACCACTAAGATTACCTCCTAAAAGAAATGATCTCACACAAAGAATTTGTGGAGGCCCCATAGGTAAGGTTGTAAGTAATCCATAGTATAGACCAAAAAGCATATAAGGACCCATCAGTTTCATCCAAGTAAGTAGTGAAAATATAATTGTATTCGTTGCAGTTTTTTTGATGTGTAGAATATTTGAATAATTTCTCATTGCATTTTTTGTCTGCCATCTTGCGCACCGCACCCATATTGTTTTAGTCAAAATCTTCGTTCTTTATTTTTATGCCAGGTCTCCTCTCAAAATTTAAACTAACTTTTCATTAATATTATACATGTCAATGCTATAGTATTCAAGTGATTTTGAAAATTCAATTTTAGAGAAAAAACACTTTTTTTTTAGTAAAAAAAAAAAAAATTGATAAATTCTTATCTTAATCGCGTAAGAAACAAAAAAATTAAAAAGATTCCTGATTAAGAAATTGACTAAATGCAGCATATACCTCTTCATAATGAATTAATTGGCTACCAGTGATTACATCATTTTGAAAAGTATAACTAAAATTAATTAGTTTCCTAGTGTCTGTTTGGATAAACTACGCGAATTTGAAGTGAATCCATCTTTCCGTCGTAATGGACGAGTAACCAATTCAAGAACGTCTCGGGCATTACTAGAGCCATGAATCTGTGCAAATGTAAATTCAACCGACCATTTGGTATCTATATTTCTAGCCTCCAAGGGATTAGCGTGGGCCATTCCGGTGATAGCCAAATGAGGCTTGAGTTCATGCATACGCTGCACCTGGCTATAATTGTCAGGTTTTTCAACAATTCGAGGTGAAGGCTTTTTCATTTTCTCGCAAGTATGTTGTAGAAACGAAAGCTCAGCCGATTGATATCGCTTATCCATATACGGAATACCTATTTCGTATACAGTCATTCCGCATCGAATTAGAAATCTTGCTATAGAAACTTCTAACAAATTATCTCCCATGAAAAAAACGGACTTACCCCCTAATATTTGAATATAATCCTTATTCTTTTTCCATATTTGGTTTTCTCTCTCTTCCAAACCTTCTGCTTTTATATTGAAAATTGAACAGATTTTTTCAATCCAAGCGCGTGTACCATCTGGACCAATTGGAAAAGGTGCTCCAACTAACTGACATTTTCTTCGACGCATCAATGTTGTTGCGGTACGACTTAAAAAGGGGTTTACCCCACAGACATATACACCTTTTCCCAAATGAGGAAGTTCATTATATCTCTGAGATGGTAGCCACCCCGAAACGGGAACTGATTGACGTTTCAATTCCAAATTCAGTTGCGAAGCTACACTTGAAGGGAGTGAGCCAAAAAGGACTAAATTAGATTTTGTTAATACCTTTTTTTGAGAGATATCTTTGCTATTTGAGCTGTTTTTAACTAAAGTAGCATGCTCGATTGATTCTTGTTCGGCATAATGTTTGTATTCCGGACAACGATGGGCCATAGCAGCTAATACAGTATCTTCTCCCTGAGTAAAAGCGTAATCCAATCCATTTGCTCGTGCAACGACAATAGGTATTCCAAGTCTTTTTTCCAAAATCGGTGCTATTCCTTCTAAATCCATTTTTATAATTTCTGTGGTACAGGTACCTATCCAAAAAATAACACAGGGATTCCTATCATTTTTTATTTGTAAGCAAATTCTTTCTAATTCCCTCTGATCATTTAATTTAGCCGAAATATCTCCCTCTTCCAATTCCGCCATTGCATAACGAGGTTCCGCAAAAATCGTGACTCCAAGAGCATTTTGTAGAAAATAACCACAGGTCTTTGTACCTACTACTAAGAAAAAACTATCCTCAATCTTTTGATATAACCAAGCTACACAACTAATCGGACAAAATGTGTGGTAATTACCAGTTTCACACTCAAAAGCAAGAGTCTCCGAAGTTTTCATGAAAATGTTTCCTCAAAGTAAAAAGTATAAATAGAAATCTCTACAGAAGAGCTAATTAGCCCTACCAACTTTTAGATAATTGTGAAACTGAGCGATACATTGTCTTGTTTACTTTCGATTTTATTAGTACCGTTTACGTTGACATTAAGATAAAAATCAGATAATAAATTAAACAATTCCCTATCTGGAATTTCTTTTGGTACAATTCCTTCTGGTTCAGAGAGAATTTGATCCGCTATATTTAAATAAAAGTCGCAAACATAATTTAGATTTTGTTGGTATTCCGCCATTTCAAACAAAGTTTTTCCCTTCACCCTGGAGACGCGAATATCTTCAACTAGAGGTAATACTTCAAGGACAGGCATTGGGCAAGCTTCGACATATTTATCAATAAGGTCTCTCTCAGATGTTCGATTTCCAACTAGACCGGCCAATCGCAAAGGGTGAGTATGCGACTTTTCCCTGACCGAAGCTGCAATACGGTTTGCTGCAAAAAGAGCATCGAATCCATTATCAGTTATAATAATGCAATAATCTGCATAATTTAAAGGAGCAGCAAACCCCCCGCAAACAACATCTCCTAAAACATCAAATAGAATAATGTCGTATTCGTAAAAAGCGTTTAATTCCTTTAATAGTTTTACTGTTTCTCCCACAACATATCCGCCACATCCAGCTCCCGCTGGAGGTCCTCCAGCTTCTACACAATCTACTCCACCGTATCCTTTGTAAATAACATCTTCAGGCCAGACATCTTCATAGTGATAATCTTTCATTTGTAAAGTATCTATAATTGTAGGTATTGAAAATCCCGTTAGTGTAAATGTACTATCATGTTTGGGGTCGCATCCAATTTGTAATACTTTTTTACCTCGTCTCGCTAAAGCTATTGAAATGTTGCAACTAGTTGTTGACTTCCCAATCCCGCCTTTTCCGTAAACTGCTACTTTCGTTTCACGAAGCTCCAATTCGCGTCCATTTCTCCCGGCTATTCTCCATCTCCCCTATCTCCATATTTCTTTTGTGTTTCTCTGTCCTCCCTCTTTTTCTTTTTCAAAGATTTCCTCACCACGAGGTGGAAGGATCCTGGGACTATTCTACTACGCCTCCCGGAAGGGGGGAAGAGAAACCACTGATCGGTAATTGATCAATACGAATCGTGGGGGGGGGGCTGGATTGTAGGGTTGATCTCGACCTTGTCTTGGCCGATTGAACCCCCCTCCCATGCCCATGATTTGGGGGCCCCTCCATTCAAGGGGGATTGCTATCGCCGCCGCCTCCTCCTATAATAGAATTTAGGGGATACCCGAAGTTTATGAAATAGCGTAGAAAGTTTAACTCCTCCCACTCCCAGATTTGGAAGTGGCTTCCAGAGGTCTTCAAGCGTGTATGAAACTGAATCCCCTACCACCATCCTCGGTAGCTCAGCGGTAGAGCGGTCGGCTGTTAACCGATTGGTCGTAGGTTCGAATCCTACCCGGGGAGATTCGTATTTACGTCGAGAATTTGCGGTAATTGGATTATGACCTGGTATACCTTCGTGCTTATTTAAAGCCTCAATACCAACAAATGGAGACAGAAAAACTGGCGCGCCCCCACCCGCTCTAAGGACGCCATTGAGGCGTCGTTTTTGAATAGTTTTCACTTCAATTCAATCCAGTGTAAGTGTATCAAATGACTGAAATGAGCGAATCAATGATTCAACTGAATCCATAATCTTAGAATAAATACATATCAATTTTGATACGAAAAATTTACTTCGTTTGCATAATTCCTGCGGAATAACCTGTATTCCTTCTCCCAATTTGATTTTTCAGACTCCTACCATTATCACATATCACACAGTAACTGGTCTCCAACTTTTTAGTTTTCGAAATGTTGGGTATATATTTTTTGTATCAGTAAAAGGGATATCTAGGTATTCCTTTTACTGATTTGGCTTTCAATTCTCTGGCTAGAGATCTAGACGGAGTGGGGAGTATCTAACTGAGGAAACAACAGTTGTTTTACGACATTGAATTTTCATAAAGGAATTTTTTCATTGTTCGATCCAGCGATGCTTCACCAAACCGGAACGGATTGGATAGATATTCACAAGTTTCAAGCAACATATTATAGATAAGAAAATCCTGAAATGGGGAACGGTTCCGTCTCATCCATCTGTTTCTATGAACCAGAAACCTAAACCGAAGAAATCGTCCCGGGAAATCCTCCGCTATCATGTAGCAATCCAAACGAATGGGAGTAAATGTCTGTGGATATTGCAGATGTATATCCATGAGAAAAGTTTCTTTGACGTATTCGAAATCTCGTTCCTCCTCATCCGAAGGAAGATTAATCCACCGATTAATAGATGAATCGGGTTTCAATTTCGGATTATCTTCACGATAGAGAAAGAAATTTTTCATTCTCTTATTTGACATCTTTTGAAGGCGCTGCCTTCTCATACCATAAATGGTGTAAAGCCTCCGCGCTAGTTCTTTTGTCGGCAACAAGTTGAAGCGCAGAGAAGGAATGTTAGGGTCTGGCTGGAACAGAAGCATGGGGTCCCAGATGAAGCGCCCCCCGAAGAGTCGAGTCGTTTCACTAAATCGATCACAATGTGTTTCATACTCATTAGATGAGTCGCCGGAGATTCCCAATTCGAGAAATTGCTCACGTAACAATATATTATCCAATCGGTTTTCTAATCTTTTAATAGAATGATCTGTTACATTAGTGACAGATTTTTCAAAACTGAAAAGATACCCGCTTCTCTCCCCCCATTTTCTTTTATCCCCCTTAATATTATTGAATTCAAAATCTTGTTGGGGTATATAATTCTGATTGTGGTAAAGGAGAATTAAGTTATACAAAAGGTTGGGTTCGGATAATACCCCCATCAATTCAAAAGTCCCGCCTCGCAGGAAACGGAGACGCCAAGCCTTGTGGGACCAAGTAATCTCACGCGACACCTCTGTCGTCGAATTTATTAATTCGGGTGACTGTTGCATCTCGAAGTCGGTTAGACTACTACTCTTAAGTTTCCCCCTTCTCAGAAATTTAGAGGAGCGACTTTTAGAGGTTACACCTGAGCAATATTTGGGTTTTCCGATAGGAAAGGGAATAGAAAAACTCTTATTGCGTCGACCCTCCCCCTCACAAATCTCTGAACGCGAGAAATTATTTGATAGGTTTTCTAGGACACCACAAGCTAGGTTTAAGTCATTTTCTACGATTTTATCGAGAACAATGAAATTCTCTTTTTTTCTCATATCCATTTGGAATGAATCGCGAGCTACTAATTCAGCCAGTAGCCCTAGGAGATGCGAAAACATAGTGAATTCGTCAATTGTTGGTTTGGTTATTGAAGGTTCCACATACCAGTTAGACAAATAATAAAATCGCATCTTCAACGCGTCACGACCAAGAAATGGAATATCCGTAAGATAACTATCTATCAAACTATTCTTCAAAGTGGCTTCCGCTATCTCGTAAGAAGAGATTTCCCATCCAGAATCAGATTTCACCCCATTGCCCATATCACTAACAGTCGAATGCTGTCTATGTAAAGCTAATCCAATTGCATTGCTACATACAAAGTTTTTCCTTCTGGAAGTACCTATTAATAACACTTCATTAGCGAGAAAGAATAAATCTCGTTTACTATAACCTGTAGTTCCAGACACAGTACTCTCAAGGAAAGGCGGATTAGCCCCGATATGAAAACCTTTGATACGTAATAGAATTGACAATTCTTTCTGACGTTGACGCCCATTAGATTTTCGAAAATTTATTAATTGGTTTAACCGATTCGGAGCTACTGAAGCTGGATCTATCCTCGCAGGTACGTGAGTCGTGGCAATAACAACATTCTTGCGGATGTTGGAGTTGCCGAGCTTGTGACCAATATTCTTCAATATTTGGCAAAGTAAAAATTTGGGATCAGCTTCTAGCTTATTATACGAACGATGAATATTCAATTCATGAATATCTTGAACCCATAGTGTACAAGGAGATAATTCCTCCGCTATTTCAAAGACGATAGTTAATCGGTGTACGCTCTCTTTCGAGATGAAATTTCCACGTACATTGCTGAAAAAGGATCGGTTGTATATGAACTTGTTTAGTGGTAGTTTCACCACTGGAAAGTAGGAGTTGAATGCTACATCTCTAATAATGGAGGATCGTCCAGTTTCTATAGGTCCTACTAGCAAAATTCCTTTAGATGGTAATAATACCGATTGGAGTGAAATAGGTATGTCACAACATGGCATGTTCAGTATACCGTCTCTTTGTCTTGTTGTTGCTGAAAATAAAATATTTCTCCCGAAGGCGTAAAAAGCCCACTTCTCCACAGGATCCAACTTACGGATCTTGTGACCCAATAGATCATTTTGCCAGAATTGAAGTAAGTATGCCAAAAGATTGGATCTTCCTCGTGAGTAATGTTCATAACAAATATTGTTGCTCAATAAGTCATAATTAAATTTAGATTTCGATGCATACCTATAGATAATTTTAGTCGATACTAAATATTGAGTCAGTAATTCTTTACTATTATCTATAATATCAGAGCTTTCTCTACGAAATATCCAAAAATCAAGTTCATTTTTCACGAAAAGGAAAAAAAGTAGATTATTTACATAACTCAAGAATCTATTCAAGGAATGAATTATTAGATCTCTTGTTAACATTTAGCTTGTCGAGGGGGAATACATTACCTTTTTCAAATAGGATCCACGCATTGGGTCTGTTAAATATTCAATGGTATCGAAACGTTTCCAGAAATGAAAGGAATTGAAACCCGAAACGGCAGACAAAGGTTGTTTCAAAAATGCGAGAACGAATAATATTGAGGGAATGCAGCAATATAAGATAGGCCTATCGGAAATTTGAGATACCGACCATTCTCCTGGATGTGACATCTCCGCTTCATCGGGGATTTTTTCGGGAATGATAAGATCTATCTCGGATGATAGAGTACGAATATAATTGTTTTCGAATCTCAATCCTAGCCTTTGCAGGTTTCGTAATAAATACCCTTTCGCGCCACCTACTAAATCCTTAACAATTCCCTCACAAATTTTAGGAAGATCATGATTTGAGTCATAACTTAATTTAAGCACTATTTCTGGATATGTTTCTCGGATCAGGTCGTAGAAGTATCTCCACCAGGTGGGGGTAAAAAACAGAGGTATATAATCTCTCAATAAGCTCCATTTTTCATTCATATTGTCTCTCCAAAAGACCCAAGAGATCTTATATTTGTTCAAATCTTTTGCTAATTCATTAGTTTTGGTGAAATAGGACAGGCAAGTAGCTTCTTCCCGAGCAGATGAATCTGCAAACCCCGCATCTTCGCGGGGAACCTCCTTTCCAGGCGATCTCGCTAGAAATCTCGATGTTACACCATTGCATAATGGTAATCTTAGCAACCAATAAGGTGTATCCAATTCTTTTGGTTCCCAGAAAGACCCAATAGACAAACCGTTTTGATAGACTCGATTCCTGGTGGAACCATTTCTTGGGTCTAATCTATCTTTAACAAACTTATTCGAATTGACTTGATCTAGTACCAGATTCCAACGAGGTTGAGATCGCTGATGGTCCGGGGAGTTTACCGATGCCTCTTCCGAAAAAACTCCATCGTTACTGTACGAAGATAGGGACGAGTCTATCGCTTCACAAGGGGATGAGTTCAAACTTGCCAGTAACCCATTCAGATCCGAAATAGAGTTGGGAAGTCCATCTAAGCGAGTTACTATTGTTGCAGATTCATGCAGATTAGACAAAATGAATTGAATTGGTGTGAGTAAGTGATCAACTGCCTTCCATGCTGTTTGTTTTGAGAAATTGGATGATAACGAATCTGACAGTTGGGAATAAATAGATGAGATGATCTCAAATGAGATGTCTTTCTCGTCGGAGCCCACGGAGAAGTTTTCCAACACGTTGAGATAACTACTGTTGCATCGCCCGATGAATAAACCCCCTTTGATTCTCGAAATGAAGTTGTTTGTAGCGCGGCTCCGTACAGGTGAGTAGTCTAATTTATTCATTTGACCGTAAATGTTTTTTGAAATACCCCCACCAATATCCTTCTTAATTGAACCTCCCTCACGATTTAAATCATGGAGAAACAGATTCCAAATTTGCCGCCCCGTAATGGAAAAAGCATCATTTGAAAATCCTGCTCGGATAGCTTCGATGCGAGGCAACCGAGGAGTAGTGGGGGCAGGTTTCAGCGCGGTCGAGGAACCTCCCGGTTCTTTACCTCTTAACAGTTTAGGCTCGATTAAGAAACTTCTTTTTCTTCTTCTTCCAAGAATTGTTTTGAGATAAAGTATCTGTTCGTCAATGTAACCATCAAAGAAACTTTCTAAAAAATCAAGATCAATAGTATCCATTTTGTTCAATTTATCAAAATCTATATCATCCAATTTCTCGATGCAGTAATCAATGGTATCTATCATAGCTTTCTGGCGAGTAGCCTCAGCAACAATTATTTTAGATAGAAATAACACATCAAGAAATCGGTGGAAATATTTCTTGGTATGTTGATTGGTACTACCGAGACAGGCACCAGTATTATTTAGTAACTCGTTCCTCATTATTAACACACGGCAAATTAATTCTTCCAAGTTATCCCTCATTTCTTTTCCCAAAGATTTTCCAATAGGCAAAAGAGACAAATCCCCTGTCGTATCGAGACATCTGTGCACATTTGATTGAACATTCCTACACTCATCAATTCGGGAGGTAACATATTCGTTCCATATACGCTCCACATCACCCTTCCACTCAAATACTGTTTATTCAGTTGCAATTCTTGCTACGATGGTATATTCTCTGCTTCCCGTCCAGACATCCAACCAATATTTGATTCGGGAGAGATATTCAGTGGATAACGCATAGAAGTAGTCGTAGAGAAGAAATATGTATGTAGGGTAGAGACATACGATTTCACTTTGCCCATACAATCTAATTAGAGAATATATCGAATCTAGGGTCCCCCTTCCTTTCAATTTTTTTGAAAAATTATTGTTTTCACTTTGATTAGTTGTTTCTTTACATATTCCTAAAGATGCTTCAAAAGAATTTGGAAAAATCTCATTGAATTCAAAGTATCCGCTACTTGCTAACTCAAGTTTCTTGCCAGATATTTCAGTAAACGTGATATTCGACCCCATTCTCGAGGGTAAGTAGGTTAGTCGGTTGATTAATTGATTTTTAATTTGTGAATAAGCATGTATAACGGGGAATTCTTTGCCATATTTTTCAGAATCTAATCCGGATAAAAAGTTACGAAAAAACATCGTTTTTTCACAAGACGTAAACGAAGACAAGTTAAAAAAGCCTTCTTGCTCAAAGCAAAATGCCGAGACATCTCCTCGGCGATCTGCTGAATCTATGGATTCAAGGAGCAACTTGTCACAGGGGTCCAATACTACGGGACTTAATGAATCGCTTCTCAACCATATCGCTTGTAACCGATCCAGATCTTGTTTGTTACGAATTTTCCGAAGAAGCGACCAATCAAAATTGTTTTGGTAGCAGTCACTTCCGTTCTTGGAAACTAAAAATTGGTTATAGAATTTGAAAAACCTAATGGGATTTTGCAGATATTTATCACCACGAACCGCTTGAATCTCTTCAGTCTTGTCCTTGAATACATCTTCGCCAAATAGAAATAAGGGGAAATCCTTTGTTATGCCTGCCTTCCATCTACCGGAAACCCAGGGAGTCATTACATCAGAACTTATTCTTGGGGAACCTGCGGAAATTGAACTCTTTTTGTTCGAATCTAAGTAGTAGGAAGCCGACACTCCCCTTTTGTTGCAGGATAAATGACCGGGATTTTCCGCCTGTTTCTTTCTTATTCCGTCACCTCCATTAATGATGTTTGTTAATACAAAACCTCTTTCAATCGAATTTTTGTCACTCAAGGGGTGCATAGAAATCGGTATCGTTAGCAACATCAGCACCTCCAAGGTGATACTACTACCCCTCATAACTGAATGACGCAGATTGCGTAAAAACAGTGAACTCATAAATAACAAGTCAAATAATCTGATAAAAGGTTCGGCGGTGGAAGCTGGAATAACTAGAAGCTCTTTGAGATGTTGGTTTTTCAATAATTCGAAGAAGTATTTCAATGCATCGACTTTTAAAAAGTCCCAAACTTCAGATGAAGAGTCGGGGCCTTTTACTCCTACTCTTCTTTCTACTACCTTTTTCACCATAGTTTTTTCTTCCAAATTAGTTATGAGACTCTTTATCTATCTATTTTCCATATTTCTTCTATTATATCTATAATTTTTGAAATTTCAAGATGGGACGTAAGAAATATATCATACGAGTCTGGTTATTTCAGCAAATAGCCGCATCCAAAACTGGAATGAATTTGGGAATCTTCAAATGTTCTTGTTGAAGAGATCCGTATATACTCCAACTATCTCAACAGATTCTCTCCGCTCTGAGCAGGCAGAGCGGTGGTATTGAATTGGGCGAACGACGGGGATTGAACCCGCGCGTGATGGATCCACAATCCATTGCCTTGATCCACTTGGCTACGTCCGCCCCCTTTGTTAATGTTGAGTGAGGGGTTTTCCTAATGTAAACAAGATCTATCCGTTAAACTAGATAGATTCTTTGAATGACGCAGCCCTTAGAATTGCATGTATATATATATATAGAACAAAACAACATAGAATCCGTGAAGTGAAAAATGTATTCTTAACCCCTTCCACCCAAAAGATTGAAGGATTGCAAGCTTTCAGTGAGTAGAAATAGGAACTCTTTGAAGTATTAAATCCCGGACGGAGGGATATTCTTTCAACTACTTTTCAATCTTAATTCAAGGTCGGAAACTGGTGACCGTGAGGTTGTGACAGGCCGTTCTCGGCCTCTCTCTTCGGTCTACCGTACGAACCTTGAGGGCACCAAACCCTATCTTCCGAAGTTGAAGGGTTTGGTATCCAGTTGTGCTGCATAACCAGACGAATATTATCCGTTTATAGAAGGGGCTTCAACAGAAGCTAAGTCTAGGGGGAAGTTATGAGCGTTACGTTCATGCATGACTTCCATACCTAAGTTAGCGCGGTTTATGATGTCAGCCCAGGTGTTTATAACACGACCTTGGCTGTCAACGACGGATTGGTTGAAGTTAAAACCATTCAAGTTGAATGCCATGGTGCTGATGCCTAAGGCGGTGAACCAAATACCTACTACGGGCCAGGCAGCTAAAAAGAAGTGTAGAGAACGAGAATTGTTGAAGCTAGCATATTGGAAGATCAAACGACCAAAATAGCCGTGAGCAGCTACGATGTTGTAAGTTTCTTCTTCTTGACCAAACTTATAACCTGCATTAGCAGATTCATTCTCAGTAGTTTCTCTAATCAAACTAGAAGTTACCAAAGAACCATGCATAGCACTGAATAGAGAGCCGCCGAATACGCCAGCTACACCCAACATGTGGAAGGGATGCATAAGGATGTTGTGCTCAGCCTGGAAGACGATCATGAAATTGAAAGTACCAGAAATGCCCAGAGGCATGCCGTCAGAGAAACTTCCTTGACCAATTGGATAGATCAAGAAGACGGCGGTAGCAGCTGCGACTGGAGCTGAGTAAGCGACAGCAATCCAAGGACGCATACCTAAACGGAAGCTTAGTTCCCACTCGCGACCCATGTAGCAAGCTACACCAAGCAGGAAGTGAAGAACGATCAGTTCGTAAGGACCACCATTGTAAAGCCATTCATCGACAGAAGCTGCTTCCCAGATTGGATAGAAGTGTAACCCAATAGCTGCAGAAGTAGGGATGATAGCACCAGAGATAATGTTGTTACCGTATAGCAAAGAACCAGAAACGGGCTCGCGAATACCGTCAATATCTACAGGAGGAGCTGCGACAAAAGCAATAATGAATACAGAGGTTGCGGTTAGTAGGGTGGGAATCATCAAGACACCGAACCATCCGATGTAAAGACGGTTTTCGGTGCTGGTGATCCAGTCGCAAAAGCGACCCCATAGGCTTGCGCTTTCGCGTCGTTCTAAAGTTGCGGTCATGGTAATTTTTGGTTTTCGAAAAGGAGTTAGTGATTCCCCAGGTTGGTAAGCCTGTTAATTTGTAGTGTATCACTAAAACCTATCTGTGTCAACCAAACCAAAACACATTGACTCTCTAAAATTTTGGATACAGAGGCTTTTTCTTCGTACTCCAAAATTTTTTGTAAATTATTTAACAACAGGAATTCCCTAAGACAAAAAGTTGCAGTATCTAGACAAGCCATCCCGTGGGATGGATACAAGGTAGAAACATTCGAAAGACCGGCATAGTTAAATCGGGTCAAAAGAGACCCAACGCATCAAAAAGATGTTAATAATTAATTTATCACGAATATGTTAATAATTAACAAACTGAAAAGGAAGTAGTCGTAAACCCCTCACTAATCCATTTCCGCATGGTATTTCTTGATTCCCCAATACTTGCGTTTCGGTTCCAATCCGCAACAAAACCTTTGTGGATTGGAACGAATCTAAACAAAACTAACGGAAGTGGGCAAAAGCCTTGTTAGCTTCCGCAACTTTATGAGTCTCCTCCTTCTTTCGTACGGCACTACCGGAATTTCTGGCGGCATCCATCAATTCATCACTCGATCTTAAAGCCATACTTCGACCTGAGCGTT